AATAGGATATGAATATGGCGATGTCTCTAGTAAACCAAAGTTATCGTTTAATAGCTATTTTGCTTCAATCTACCCTATGCAAAACAAAAATTGAAGATTTAGTTACGATTGGAAATAGACTTTTCTATCTTTATCCATGGATCCCTTACTTATACTTATTCAATTGGAAAGATTGATCCAATTCAAAATTCACAAAAATTATGTTTCGTAATTTCATAATCCAAATTTTAAATTTCTAATTGACCCTTGGATACAAATCACGAGAATGGATATTCTTCCTCGAATCTTTCATTTAGAGGTAAAGGATTCAAATGAAATCCTTTTAAGAAATAAAGTTTTTGATCAGAATATGAATGAAACTGAAGAACCCCTTAACTATTAAGAGGATTAATAGAACGAGTCGCACTTTTACCACTAAACTATACCCGCTACAATACGATTATTGTATAGAAATGGGACTTTTGTCGAACAGGGGAATCGGACGTAATCAATATAGGACAGAAATAAAAAAAAAATCATGAAATGCAAATTAGAGCTTAGAGTATTGACGTGTTTGTTAGGAGTCCTAATGAAATTAGGAAAAGAGGACTTATTTTGTTTAAAAATAAAAAACGAAATTGAATAACTAAATAAAATAACAAATTTGGTTCTTGAGGGAGTTTTGACAGATACGGCTCGACAAAACAATTTAAGCCATAACATAAAATGCATTGTGCAAAAAAAAATACATCGTTCTGTTTTTCCCTTTTTTCGAGTATCCAGTAAAAGTAAATTAAATAAAAAAAAGAAGAAGAAACAAAAGAATAATAAAGAATAAGAAATGACACTTTGATTCCATCTAAATCATTTTTTCTATGCTTTGGCGGTATGGTTCATTGGAACAAAAAAAGGCCCGGCTGGGTACTGACCAGACCAGGCCGTGAAAATAAAAAAAAAATGGCCTTTTGTAATTTTGTAAAGAGATATTCTTTATTTTTTTCTATTTTGATTCGAGATATCTCTTTCGAGGCCATTCTTTATTTTCATTTTATAGAAATAAAAAATAGAAATAAAAAATGGAATTGCTGATAAAAGTTGTATCCATCTGTATAATACAATACAAAATACAATAAAAAAATATAATAAAAAAATATATAAGCTATATAATAAAGTTAAAGTAAAGAAGGGCCTTTTTTTCAAGCATTATCTTTTGTGTAATGTAACATAGTAATTTTTTTTTTTTCAATTAGGAGAGATGGCTGAGTGGATTAAAGCGTCGGATTGCTAATCCGTTGTACGAGCTATTCGTACCGAGGGTTCGAATCCCTCTCTTTCCGTTTCCGTCGCTGACTGGGTATCTTTCAAATTCGAATTTAGCGAACCCTTTTGCTTTTTTTTATTTGACTAGTTAAAGATGTAGAATAGATAAAATCAAATCCTAAAAACATTTCTAAGAATAAAGTAAAGAAAAATTTCTTATTTTTTAGTCTTCACGTCCAGGATTACGCCCTGGATCATTAGATAGGAACCCGAAGATGAAGAGAGAAACAAAGAATATAACTACGGTGTAAACAAAGAGTTTGAGAGTAAGCATTACACAATCTCCAAAATTTTTTTTGGGGGGAAAAAGAGAATAGATTCTCTATTTTTATACTACATATCCTATTTTGACACCAAGAAATGAAACGGTTTTTCAAATTGATAGAAGTTTTTATTTTTCGAAATTAACACAATTCGACTTCGATATTGTGGCGGACTCTAATAGGGTCTTTCAGTGAAAATAGTGAAAAAAAAAGGGTCAGAATCGTGAAATGGGGAAATCAAAATTTATCGTGTCTGCCCAAGAATTTTACTGTTTTACTTGAGGGTTCATTCAAATTGGAAGACTCATCTGGTCTTATCAATTGTTAGAATTTTTTTTTTCTCGAGCTTGAATAAATCATGAATTTTTCTCGGACACTATTAACGATCTTATCGAAAACTTACAGCAGCTTGCCAAACAAAGGCTAAGAGAAAAAAGAGAAGAGGTATTACTGGCATAACATCTACAATTGGATTCAAAAAAGCGTACGCCTCGGGTAATTTGCCGAATAAAAAACTACTCGAATAAAGGGCAGAATTAATAAAGATATAGATCAAACTAAAGGTATTAAGCATAACAAACATTTTGTTCTTGGAGATAATTGTATTTTGATTGAGTTAAAAATATGTTATTGATATAAGCTAAAAATGACGAAAAGAAAGTAAGGTAGACAAAAAAAAATACTTCTTTGAACCGAACCAATCAAAACAAAAATCCTTCAATTCTCACAAGAGAATAGAAGAAATCATACTTTCATACAATATCTTAATTGAATTCTATGTAATGATCAATAAATGGAGTTTAATTCTGCATCTACTTGTGTCAAAATCTTAAAAAAAAAGAATCTAATTTATTCCATAGAGATTTGGCCGGGAATTGACGAACAACCAATATTAGTGTTTATTAGTATCGAATAGAAAAGAAATTCAAATGGGGCGTGGCCAAGCGGTAAGGCAACGGGTTTTGGTCCCGCTATTCGGAGGTTCGAATCCTTCCGTCCCAGAGCGACCTCTTATATATATCCGAATATCAGACTCAAAATTACTTTTTTGAGCAACCTCTCTTTCATCTTTCAGAGTATAATTTTTTTAAGAGTCTAATTTTTGATAAAATGGACTTCTTGTTTCGAATTTTCAAAACTCTTCTCTGAATAAGATGTTTTTTCATAAATTGAATCGAGTTCAAATAATACGAAAATAAAACGGAATCCATTTGTGATCCAAGTAAGATGGCAACATAGATCACAAGAGTTTGAATTCAAAAAAAGTCGGATGGGCCCTCCCCCTCCCTTTCACTTTGATATGTAAGTGAGTGGCTTAAAAAATCCTTACATACCCTACCTCCGTGAATTTGCAAGGATACATTCTAAATCGAAATGCGAAAACCTCTATCTTTCTTATATTTTTTTTTTAATAAGACAGCCCGAATTTTTTATTTCATTTGTTGAAATCTAAACAAGAGGGTATTCGTGGTACTGTTTGAATTCAATCAATGGAATTAAGTTTCTAAGACCGGTTTAGGGTAAAAGAACAATTATAGTAAAGAATGACGTAATCTGGACCCTTTTGGCTTTTTATCTATACAAAAGAGTCTAGCATCCCGTATCAAATAGGATCCTATTTTTATTTATGATTAATCATCCCCCAGAATGAATTGGGAGTGGGATCCATACGAGTTAGTGAGCGATGTAAGATCTCATAATCAATCGAGTTTCATATGGATTAATTTTCTTTGAGCTGGAGGTATTTGATGTTTGGCTCTAATTAATAATTGGAAATGTATTTAATCATAATTAATAATTGAGACGGGGTCCATTCATATATCTTCATCCTCTTATTTACTTTTTATTTTTATTCGTGTTCTTTTTTGTTTTATTTAGAAATAAAAAGAAATATTGCATTCATGCAATAAAATTAAAATAGAGGGTGAAATTAAATTCTTATTAAATTCTTACTGAGGCTTCTTCCTCATAAATTAACTAACTATTCCTTTCATATCGAAGGAAAAAGGACTGGGTATTGACCGAAGCAATGACTATTCATGATTCCATAATTGAATCAATTACATACCGGTTCAAAACTAGAAAAATGTTATGGTAAAACTTCGTTTGAAACGATGTGGTAGAAAGCAACGTGCGACTTGAAGGACACGATCCGCTGTGGATTTTTTTTTTCATCCGCCATTTTAGATTGTAGATTATCTAGAAATGAATGGGCTCTTGGCTCGACATACTTTGTTCTGTTCTACTCGAATTCTCGTTTTTTGTTGGGGTGTAGTGTAAATAGGACATGATGGAGCTTGAGTAGAAAGTATTTGTTCATTTTGCAGGGGCAAGGATCTAGGGTTAATACCAATCAATAAGTTGTAACAAACTTCGTAAGTATATTTTCGATATAGAAATTGAAAGAATCCGATTCGAGCAATTTTGAAATCCAAAACGACAATTTGTTGGAATTGGTAAAACTCTTTCGATGAAAAGTGTATCATGCAGGAATCAATTGTTCGTATGATTCTTTGATAGAAAAAAATCGCAAAAAGGGGTGTGTTGCCGCCATTTTTGAAAACGAAAGATCACCGAAGTAATGTCTAAACCCAATGATTCAAGGCAAAGATAAAAAGGATCCTGGAACAAGGAAATACCGTTTCAATTGTCTCAACAATTAGATCAGAATGGGAATTAAGAATCAAAAAATCGATTCGAAACGAGACAAACAAAAAAGGGGTTAGAGACCACTCAAAAAAAGAAATCCCTAAAGATTTTCTTTTGGGCTATTTAAAAGTTATCCAACTTGAGTTATGAGAGTACGAATGTTTTTTTTTTCGAAAAAGAAGGACTTAAATCACACAATTTCTAATCATTTTTTCTCGAGCCGTACGAGGAGAAAACTTCTTATACGTTTCTAGGGGGGGTATTGTTCATCTACATCTATCCCAATGAGCTGTTTATCGAATCGTTGCAATGGATGCTCGATCCCGAAGAGAGGGAAGAGATCTTCGGAAAGTGGGTTTTTATGATCCGATAAATAATCAAACCCATTTAAATATTCCTGCTATTTTAGATTTCCTTGACAAGGGCGCTCAACCTACAGGAACGGTTCATGATATTTCAAAGAAGGCTGGGATTTTTAAGGAACTTCATCTTAATTAAACGAAATTGCATCGAGGATATAGAATAAAAAAAGAGGGTGTGGATGACTCCTATATAGTTTTGTATAACTTTTTCTTTACTACTCCCCCCTTTTTTGTTCTATTCATACCTATTTTTTATTCCTATTTAATTTGAATATTGCTCCCATAAAGTATCATGTTCTGGAAGTATAAGGACAAAAAAAATAAGCAGAAGAACAAAAATCAATTTTATTGCTAGAATTTTATTGATATAAGATGCATATAAAAAAGATCAAATGAATACAACGAACTAATTGGGTCGAGAAATCGAAAATTTACATTACTCGCAATCGAAACCGGGCGTTTTATAGTTTGTCGTTGTAAATCTATTAACAAATCACAAAACAAGGGATTCAACTTGTTTATTTTACTTATATTGATTGATTGAATCAATGTCAACCCGAGATTTTTTTTTTTTTTTCAAAAGCATTTCTAAATTATTTCTTTTCTATATTATTTATTTATTTCATTTTATAATTTTTTTTTTATTTTATTTATTTTAATAAAATTAATAAATTCATTCTTTTTATTTTCGCCATTTTCTTTTTTTAGATTCTTTTCTTAACATTAATATTCAACATTCACCGTCATATTGACAACAGCGTATCGAACAACTATAATTCGATCGTGGATAAGGATAAACGGATCCATTTATCTCCGTACCTATTTATCTCCGTAACAGAGGTTTGGTTTTTTTCTTTACTTCATTCAAAATTAAAGTAATGGGTTCGCTGGATTCGCTGTTATACAAGAAGTCTTTTTTTTTATGTTCCCAATCGATTCTAAATTTTGTTAGTCTATTTCTTGCTAATTTAATATGTTGATTCCGTTGTGCAATTTCATTTCTTTTCTTTTATTTCTTTTTTATTCCGATTGTATCCACCCATTCGAATTATTCGGGTTGCTAACTCAACGGTAGAGTACTCGGCTTTTAAGTGCGGCTAGCATCTTTTACACATTTATATGAAACAAAGGATTCGTCCATACCATCGGGAGAGTTTGTAAGACCACGACTGATCCTGAAAGGAATGAATGGAAAAACCAGCATGTCGTATCAATGGAAAATTTTGAGAATACTTTATTCTGATTCAATGGCTTCAAAATAGGGTTTGAATTGTTGGCGCAGAACAAAAAATTGAATTCAAAGTTGGGTCGAGTGAATAAATGGATAGAGCCTTATGGTTCCAATTCTCGGGAAATAAAAAGGAACGAGCTTCTCTTCTGAATTGAATTTGAATAATTCCCCGATCTAATTAAACGTTAAAAAGATATTAGTTCCTAATGCGGGGAAGGGGTTTTCCGTGAGTCGATTAGCAATTTTTTTAATGAGTCCTAACTATGAGTTTGTCCCTATTATGGGTTGGAGATGAATGTGTAGAAGAAGCAGTATATTGATAAATATATTTTGTTTTCCAAAATCAAAAGAGCGGTTGGATTGCAAAAATAAAGGATTTCTAACCACCTATTTATACTATAACAAACATAAACCAATTCAAAAATGAGAAAATCGAGAATCCGGTAATGAGTTTACCCGTTTCCAAGGTATCCATTTTTTTTTTACTACAATACTTTGTTTTGACTGTATCGCACTATGTATCATTTGATAACCCAATGTATCATTTGATAATCCAATAAATACCTTACCTTTTGTTGCAATCTAATTTCAAATGAAAGAATATCAAATCCATTTAGAACTAGATAGATCTCAGCAACACAACTTCCTATACCCACTTCTTTTTCGAGAGTATATTTATGCACTTGCTCATGATCACGGTTTAAATAGATCGACGATTCCGTTGGAAAATGGGGGTTATGACAATAAATCTAGTTCACTCAGTGTGAAACGTTTAATTAGTCGGACGTATCAACGGATTCATTTGAGTATTTATGCTAAGGATTCTAATCCAAATCAATTTATTGGACACAACAATAAATTTTATTCGCAAATCATATCGGAGGGATTTTCAGTCATTGTGGAAATTCCATTTTCCCTACGATTAGTAGCTTTCTTAGAAGGGAAAGAAAAAGAAATGGCGAAATCTCATAATTTCCAATCAATTCATTCAATATTTCCTTTTTTCGAGAACAATTTCTCACATTTACACTATGTCTTAGATGTACTAATACCCTACCCCATTCGCCCGGAAATCTTGGTTCGAACCTTTCGCTATTGGGTAAAAGATGCCTCTTCTTTACATTTATTGCGATTCTTTCTTCATGAGTATTTTAATTGGAATAGTCTTATTACTCAAAAGAAATCAAATTCCATTTTTTCAACAAGTAATCCAAGATTTTTCTTGTTCCTATATAATTCTCATGTATATGAATATGAATCAATCTTCTTTTTTCTCCGTAACCAATCTTCTCATTTACGATCAACATCTTCAGGACTCCTTTTTGAGCGAATTTCTTTTTATGGAAAAGTAGAAGATCTTGTCCAAGTCTTTGTTAATGATTTTCAGGACAACTTATGGTTGTTCAAGCACCCTATCATGCATTATGTTAGATATCAAGGAAAATCTGTTCTGGCTTCAAAAGATATGCCTCTTCTGATGAATAAATGGAAATTTTACCTTGTCAATTTATGGCAATGGCATTTTCACGTGTGGTCTCAACCCGGAAGGATTCATATAAACCACTTATACAAAGATTATATCGACTTTCTGGGCTATCTTTCCAGGGGGCGACTAAATACTTTGGTGGTGCGGAGTCAAATGCTAGAAAATGCATTTCTAATCGATAATGCTATGAAGCAGTTCGAGACAACCGTT